TTTAATTCTGTTCTGTGTTATTACATTTTTTTATCTTCAATTTTTAAATAGGTATTGGTTATGTCTAAAACCCAAAATAGAAATTATTTTACTTTTATTTAATCTATTACCAATACAATATATTCCTTTGTTCCGGACTTTATATTCTAGTCAATTGAATCTGTTGAATTGTTGTTCAGTTCATATTGAAATGAATCCAAATTGATAAGGAGTTAGTCAATGATGCTCGAGCATGTACTTGTTTTGAGTGCCTACTTATTTTCTATCGGTATCTATGGATTGATCACGAGCCGGAATATGGTTAGAGCCCTTATGTGTCTTGAACTTATACTGAATGCGGTTAATATAAATTTCGTAACATTTTCTGATTTTTTTGATAGTCGGCAATTAAAAGGAAATGTTTTCTCAATTTTTGTTATAGCTATTGCCGCCGCTGAAGCAGCTATTGGACCGGCTATTGTTTCGTCAATTTATCGTAACAGAAAATCAACTCGTATCAATCAATCGAATTTGTTGAATAAGTAGTATTGTATTAATCATTGAAATTTGAATATTCATAAATTCGAATTAAATGACCATACATTAAATCTAATCCATGTTTTCGAAAATGTAAGAAATCAAAGTATCTTGGCTCTATCGCATGAGTCGATCCAGAAGTAGATTGTTTCCAAATTTCTGGTAAATTATTGATTCATCTGGTGTCTAAATATATGAGTCATTTACAAGTTTACTAGATCGAAAATTTCTGACGTTCAAAAATTTATAGATTCAATGTCACATTCAGTAAAGATTTATGATACGTGTATAGGGTGTACTCAATGTGTGCGAGCCTGCCCAACCGATGTATTAGAAATGATACCTTGGGACGGATGTAAAGCTAAGCAAATCGCTTCTGCTCCAAGAACAGAGGACTGTGTTGGTTGTAAGAGATGTGAATCCGCCTGCCCAACGGATTTCTTGAGTGTTCGCGTTTATTTATGGCATGAAACAACTCGAAGTATGGGTCTAGCTTATTAATACGTTCCAGAAAACCCTACTCGAATACATTTGATTTTTTTACCCTTACCGACAAAAACCCGCGCTCAAAATATATTTATTTCGAGCACGGGTTTTTCTGGTCCAAGTTTATTTTGTTTTTACCATGAATAATTTTCCTTGGTTAACACTAATTGTAGTTTTGCCAATATCCGCGGGTTCCTTAATTTTCTTTCTTCCTCATAGAGGAAATAAGGTAATAAGGTGGTATACTATATGTATATGTATACTTGAACTCCTTCTAACAACCTATGCATTCGGTTATCGTTTCCAATTGGATGATCCGTTAATGCAGCTAACGGAGAATTATAAATGGATCCATTTTTTTGATTTTTACTGGAGGTTGGGAATAGATGGAATTTCTATAGGACCCATTTTACTGACAGGATTTATCACAACTTTAGCTACTTTAGCGGCTTGGCCCGTTACTCGAGATTCCCGACTATTTCATTTCCTAATGTTAGCAATGTATAGCGGTCAAATAGGACCATTCTCTTCTCAAGACCTTTTACTTTTTTTCATCATGTGGGAGTTAGAATTAATCCCCGTTTATCTACTTCTATCCATGTGGGGGGGAAAGAAACGTTTGTATTCAGCTACAAAATTTATTTTGTACACTGCCGGAGGTTCCGTTTTTTTATTAATGGGAGTTCTAGGTATTGGTTTATATGGTTCCAATGAACCGACATTAAATTTTGAAACATCAGCTAATCAATCATATCCTGTAGCACTAGAAATAATATTCTATATTGGATTTCTTATTGCTTTTGCTGTCAAATCACCGATCATACCCTTACACACATGGTTACCAGACACCCATGGAGAGGCACATTATAGTACTTGTATGCTTTTAGCCGGAATCTTATTAAAAATGGGAGCGTATGGATTGGTTCGGATCAATATGGAATTATTACCCCATGCCCATTCTATATTTTCTCCCTGGTTGATGATAGTAGGCACAATTCAAATAATCTATGCAGCTTCAACATCTCCCGGTCAGCGTAATTTAAAAAAAAGAATAGCCTATTCCTCTGTATCTCATATGGGTTTCATAATTATAGGAATTGGTTCTATAAGCGATACAGGGCTCAATGGGGCCATTTTACAAATAATTTCTCACGGATTTATTGGCGCTGCGCTTTTTTTCTTGGCCGGAACGAGTTATGATAGAATACGACTTGTTTATCTCGACGAAATGGGCGGAATGGCTATCGCAATTCCAAAAATATTCACGACTTTCAGTATCTTATCAATGGCTTCGCTTGCATTACCGGGCATGAGCGGTTTTGTTGCCGAATTGATAGTTTTTTTTGGAATACTTACTAGCCAAAAATATCTTTTAATGACAAAAGTATTAATTACTTTTGTAATGGCAATTGGAATGATATTAACTCCTATTTATTCATTATCTATGTTACGCCAGATGTTCTATGGATACAAGCTTTTTAATGCCCCAAACTCTTATTTTTTTGATTCTGGACCGCGAGAGTTATTTGTTTCGATTTCTATCCTTTTACCTGTAATAGGTATTGGTATTTATCCCGATTTCGTTTTCGCATTATCAGTTGACAAGGTCGAAGCTATTATATCGAATTATTTTTATAGATAGTTTTTGTGAATAAACCAAAATATAAAATACGATTATTTTTAAAATCGTTCATTGTACAATAAAAAAAGTTTTTTTCTGCTCTTAAGTTAAATAAAAAATTGGAATTCTATTATAACCATATAACCAGATATTTTTGACATTTTCGAGAACCATTTGAATCAAGTAATGGAAATGGAATGATTCAAATGGTTCTTGATGGTTTTCATATATATACGTATGCTGTCCTATGCTTCTAGTTATCAAGTACTTTATTCAATTCAATTAGATAGTAATGTAAATGAACCATAACTATGCAACCCTATTCCTAATAGATTAACTCCAAAATAGCATATCCAAATTATAAAAAAGCCCATTGAGGCCACAATTGCAGAATTTACACTTTCAAAATTTTTATTTGTTCTAATATGTAAATAAATCGCAAATACGGTCCAAGTAATAAATGCCCAAGTCTCTTTTGGATCCCAATTCCAATAGGATCCCCATGCTTCATTAGCCCATACTGCTCCCGAAAGAATACCTATGGTTAAAAGGATAAACCCCAAACTAATAATACGATAACTCCATCGATCCAATTGTTGAATTAATTGATACCTGTAATAATTCTGAGAAGAAATCAAAGAAGTGTTTTGTAAGACATTGTTTCTTTCATTCACGTATTGAATCTCACCAAAGGAAAATAACTCAGTTAATAAATTTTTGCTTTTACTAAAAATCCTTATGAATTTTCGAAATGTAATGACTAGAAGAGCTAGTGATAATAATGATCCACACAAAAGAGCTGCATAGCCCAATACCATCATACTTACGTGCATCATTAACCAATGGGATTGGAGAGCAGGTACTAATATTGCGGATTGATGCATTTCAGTTAAAAGACCCGAAGTAGCGAAACCCTGGGTAAAAATAGCACTTGGCGCGGTTATTGCGCTTAAATGGTTTTTTTGTTTTTTAAAATACGGAATCATATGAATAATGGAAAAACCCCACGAAAGAAAAATTAATGATTCATATAAATCGCTTAATGGTAAATGCCCAAAATAAATCCAACGAGTAACTAACAATCCTGTTATGCAGAAAAAAGTAGCTATCATCCCCTTTTCTGATGAATCATATAGTCCTACGATTTCATCGACTAATAAAGTTATCAAATGAATTGTAATTACAATTGAAATGATTGAAAAGGATATATGAGTTAATATACGCTCTAAAGTTGAAAATATCATAAAAATTATTAAAAACGGGGGGGCCTCGATTATAGGAATTGAAATCGGGAATTGAATTCATTATAGGGCTTATTCTTTTAGAAAAAGCCATGCCGCCACTCGGACTCGAACCGAGATGCTCTAGCACTGCTTCCTAAGAGCAGCGTGTCTACCGATTTCACCATAGCGGCTTATTCGAAATCATAATAACCTATTTTTATTCAATCGTCGAGATTGAGGCGGTTAGTTCAATATTTTTTTAGGAAACATTCAAATTGATGACTAAAAGTTTGTTTCAAATCGTTTTTTTTATTATTTATTTATTATTTTAATTTTAGGGTATCCGTTTTTTTAACTTAACTAACAACGGAACGGGATTTTTCGTTTCGTAGTTTATTACTCTACGGTCTCCTGAAAATAAAACGGAACGTTTGTAACTAGATAATTTTTACTTCAATCCATGGATAGAACTAAAAATGGATTATCGAGTCAAGTCGATGGGGAAGGTGAGAATCCCCATCTTGAAAATGATAAAGCATACCAAAACCAAAGGTGAAACCTTGTGCTTGCGTTTATTCTTTTTCAAACAAAAGAATACCATTCATTTTTTAAATTCAGTAGACAACCGAATTCTTATTTCTACTAAAAAAACAAAATGAATTCAATTTAATATTGTTATTGATCAGGTTAAAACATTAGAGAAGGGAAATCATTTTTTTTTTATTAAATGAAATAGTAATTTAAGTAATTTATTAAATAGTAATTTAGATTATTTTACTATTATTAGATTATTTTACTATAATATTATTCTATTATTATTATTCTATTATTATATTATTTATATTCTATTATTTTTATAACCTCTAAATTTTAGAAAAAAAAAACTTATAAATAAATAAAAAAAATTATAACAAAAATTAGACTCTTTTTCGAATTAGACCGATCCAGATTTTTTAGTCTATTGGTTTATTATTTATTTGTCACATAAAAAAAACTTTTTGAGCTACCGGTAGAAAGAGATTTCGCTAACGAAAAAGCTTTCAATGCTGCCCAATACCCCTTCCTTTTCCAACTATTTTTACGAATACGTTTTTTTGAACTAGAGGTGCGCTTTTTTGGAACTGCCATTAAAAAATGATAATAGGTTCGTCGGTTGGATGTGAAAGACATCTATTGTTCAAAATCAATTGTTCTTTACTATATCTCTATCTAGTTATTCTCTAAATTACACTCCCAAGGTTTATAGAAAAATCGTCTAAAATATTACTAAGAACAATAAGATCTACTATGCCAAATAGAATAGATTGAAGTTGATAAAATCAAATTCAAATCAAAAAAATACAAACAAAGGGGTTGCGTGTTTGCTTTCTTTTTTTGTCATGTTACATTCTTACATGTAATAAAATACATAGAAAGGTTTAAAAACCCAATACCTCTCCTAAAAAAACTTTAATAATTTTTATTTTTCTATTATATTAATTAAATTGGTCAAGTTCGAAGAAAAAGTACACTTAATTTTCAAACTCGAATGAGCCTAGTAGTTAATCGATTAAAATATACAAAAAACTTTCTAAAAGCCGTTTTATTGGCCCCTCCGTTTTTATTTTACATAAAAAAAGTGTGGGATAGCATTTCCTACAAATAGCTTTTATTGTAATTGTAATGGAAGACAATCAATTAGTTCTAAAATGAATTCGTTAATGATTGGGAATAAAATAACCCAACCAAACTGCAATAAATAGGTTTTGTTTTATGGGAAATAGGTTTTCTGGGTCAAGTTATGGTTCCTATGATTCGTATAAAATACTGTTTTTGCTGTCATTATTTATCCTTGCTCTATAGATATAAAAAAATTATTTTAATACGTAATAATTAGACCGAAAATGCAATTTTTCGTTTTTATCTTCATAAAATTTTACTTAAAAATGGAAATTTCATATTAACAATTCAATTCAATATTAAAAAGAAACTTAATAATAAACAAAGTACGTATTTATTTTTCACTCGTAACTTGTTCATATCATTTGACTAACCCTAACTCTTCATCTTCATTTGAAATAGTTGAAGTAGTTTGGAAAGATTCCGAATAATTAAGGCTGTAAAATTCTATATTAAGTTTTATTTTATATATCTTAATTTTTTTATTAATCGATCGCTTTCAAAAGAAAAGAAATAAGAACCGGTGAATCAGAAACAATTAATTAAGATAATTTTTTTTATTTATTTTTTTATGGAATATACATATCAATATTCATGGATCATACCGTTCATTCCACTTCCAGTTCCTATGTTAATAGGAGCAGGACTTCTACTTTTTCCAACGGCAACCAAAAATCTTCGCCGTATGTGGGCTTTTCCGAGTGTTTTATTATTAAGTATAGTTATGCTTTTTTCAGCCCATTTCTTTATTCAGCAACTAAATAACAATTCTGCCTATCAATCTGTATGGTCTTGGACCATCAATAATGGTTTTTCTTTAGAGTTTGGCTACTTGGTTGATCCACTTACTTCTATTATGTCAATATTAATCACAAGTGTTGGCATTATGGTTCTTATTTATAGTGACAATTATATGTCTCATGATCGGGGATATGTGAGATTTTTTGCTTATATGAGTTTTTCCAATACTTCAATGTTGGGATTAGTTACTAGTTCGAATTTAATACAAATTTATATTTTTTGGGAATTAGTTGGAATGTGTTCTTATCTATTAATAGGTTTTTGGTTCACCCGACCCAGTGCGGCGAATGCTTGTCAAAAAGCGTTTGTAACTAATCGTGTCGGGGATTTTGGGTTATTATTAGGAATTTTAGGTTTTTATTGGATAACAGGTAGTTTTGAATTTCGGGATTTGTTTGAAATATTCAAAAACTTGGTTTATAATAATGAAGTTAATCCTTTATTTGTTACTTTATGTGCCTTCCTATTATTTTCCGGCGCAGTTGCTAAATCTGCCCAATTTCCCCTTCATGTCTGGTTGCCCGATGCCATGGAAGGGCCTACCCCTATTTCGGCTCTTATCCATGCTGCTACCATGGTAGCAGCAGGAATTTTTCTTGTAGCTCGGCTTCTTCCTCTTTTCATAGTTATACCTTACATACTAAATCTAATATCTTTGATAGGTATAATAACATTATTTTTAGGAGCTACTTTAGCTCTTGCTCAAAAAGATATTAAGAGAGGCTTAGCTTATTCTACAATGTCTCAATTGGGTTATATGATGTTAGCTTTAGGTATGGGTTCTTATCGAGCTGCTTTATTTCATTTGATTACTCATGCTTATTCGAAAGCATTGTTGTTTTTAGGATCTGGATCTATTATTCATTCGATGGAAGCCATTGTTGGATATTCTCCAGATAAAAGTCAGAATATGGTTCTTATGGGCGGTTTAAGAAAACATGTACCAATTACAAAAACTTCTTTTTTATTAGGTACACTTTCTCTTTGTGGTATTCCACCTCTTGCTTGTTTTTGGTCCAAAGATGAAATTCTTAATGATAGTTGGTTGTATTCACCTATTTTTGCAATAATAGCTTATTCTACGGCAGGATTAACCGCCTTTTATATGTTTCGGATCTATTTACTTACTTTTGAAGGACATTTAAACGTTTATTTTCAAAATTACAGTGGCAAAAAAAACAGCTCATTCTATTC